GCTATCGTAGCTTAACCAAAGCATGACACTGAAGATGTTAAGATGGCCACTAACCCGGCCCGAGAGCACAAAGGTTTGGTCCTGACTTTTCTATCAGCTTTAGCTAAGCTTACACATGCAAGTATCCGCCCCCCCGTGAGAATGCCCTACAGTCCCCCTACCCGGGGGCAAGGAGCTGGTATCAGGCACAATCCTACAAATACTGCCCACGACACCTTGCTTAGCCACACCCCCAAGGGATGCCAGCAGTGATAAACATTAAGCCATGAGTGAAAACTTGACTTAGCCACAGCTACTAGGGCCGGTAAAACTCGTGCCAGCCACCGCGGTTATACGAGAGGCCCAAGTTGATAGACACCGGCGCAAAGAGTGGTTAGGTAACTTAATAAACTAAAGCCGAACGCCCCCAAGGCTGTTATACGTGCTCGGAGGTATGAAGCCCAACTACGAAAGTGGCTTTAACTATGTCTGAACCCACGAAAGCTGTGAAACAAACTGGGATTAGATACCCCACTATGCTCAGCCCTAAACTTTGATAGTTCAACCACGCCCACTATCCGCCTGGGTACTACGAGCTTTAGCTTAAAACCCAAAGGACTTGGCGGTGCTTAAGATCCGTCTAGAGGAGCCTGTTCTAGAACCGATACCCCACGTTTGACCTCACCCTCTCTTGTTCAGACCGCCTATATACCGCCGCCGTCAGCCCACCCTGCAAAGGTCTAGTAGTAGGCTTAATTGGTATGACCCAAAATGCCAGGTCGAGGTGTAGCGTATGAGAGGGGAAGCAATGGGCTACATTTCCTAACCAGGAAACACGGATGATGAACTGAAACAAGCATTCTGAAGGAGGATTTAGCAGTAAATGAAAGTCAGAATATTTCATTGAAACCTCGGCTCTAAAGCACGCACACACCGCCCGTCACTCTCCCCGAAATACAACCTTCCACATACATAAACTCCTTACATAAGATAAGGGGAGAAAAGTCGTAACATGGTAAGTGTACCGGAAGGTGCACTTGGAACCCAACTCAAGACGTAGCTAAAATAGTAAAGCGTCTCCCTTACACCGAGAAGTCGTCTGTGCAAGTCAGACCGCCTTGATCCCAACAGCTAGCCCACCAACGCAACTAACGCCTATCTATCTATACCTTCTCACGTACTAGAATAATAAAGCCAAACCATTTTACCCCCTAAGTATGGGCGACAGAAAAGAAACTAACGGAGCAACAGAAAAAGTACCGCAAGGGAACGCTGAAAAAGAAAATGAAACAACCCAGTAAAGTCATAAAAAGCAGAGATTACCCCTCGTACCTTTTGCATCATGATTTAGCAAGCAATAGTCAAGCAAAAAGCATTTTAGTTTGACCCCCCGAAACCAAGTGAGCTACTCCAAGACAACCTAAATCTAGGGTGAACCCGTCTCTGTGGCAAAAGAGTGGGAAGAGCTTTGAGTAGGGGTGACAGACCTACCGAACTTGGTAATAGCTGGTTGCTTGAGAAACGAATAGAAGTTCCGCTTCTTATATTCTTTCCCCCTCTCGGTCATCATGGCCCTACCACAGACAAAAGAAAATAAGAAAGTCAGTCAAAGGAGGTACAGCTCCTTTGAAACAAGATACAACTTTCCCAGGAGGGTAAAGATCATATTTCATGAAGGTACTTATGTTTCGGTGGGCCTAAAAGCAGCCACCCAATCGGAAAGCGTTAAAGCTCTAACATCCCTACCTCCCTAATACTGATAACCAATCTTAACCCCCTAACCATATCAAGCTATCCCATTAAGACATGGGAGAAATTATGCTAGAATGAGTAACAAGAGAGTACGCCTCTCTCCCCGCACACGTGTAAATCGGAACGGACCCCCCGCCGAAACTTATACGGGCCCAAATTAAAGAGGGCATTGAATGATAGACATCATACCAGAAAACTATCCAAAATCCTGCCGTTAATCCCACACTGGTGTGCTCCCAGGGAAAGGCCAAAAGGGAAAGAAGGAACTCGGCAAACACACTCCAAGCCTCGCCTGTTTACCAAAAACATCGCCTCTTGTTATCCCCACATAAGAGGTCCCGCCTGCCCTGTGACCCCTGGTTTAACGGCCGCGGTATCCTGACCGTGCGAAGGTAGCGCAATCACTTGTCCCTTAAATGAGGACCTGTATGAATGGCACAACGAGGGCTTAACTGTCTCCTTTCCCCGGCCAATGAAATTGATCTTCCCGTGCAGAAGCGGGAATACCAACATAAGACGAGAAGACCCTATGGAGCTTTAGACGCCAGAACAGACCATGTCAACTACCTCCTCAACATAAGTAGCAATAATTGAGCTCCTGTTCCCCGTCTTTGGTTGGGGCGACCACGGGGAACAAGAAAACCCCCATGTGGATCGGGAGCACACCTACTCCTAGAACCGCGAGCAACCGCTCTAAATTACAGAATTTCTGACCAAAAAGATCCGGCAATGCCGATCAACGAATCCAGTTACCCTAGGGATAACAGCGCAATCCTCTTCAAGAGTCCATATCGACAAGAGGGTTTACGACCTCGATGTTGGATCAAGACATCCTAGTGGTGCAGCCGCTACTAAGGGTTCGTTTGTTCAACGATTAAAGTCTTACGTGATCTGAGTTCAGACCGGAGTAATCCAGGTCAGTTTCTATCTATGACATATTCTTCTTTAGTACGAAAGGACCAAGGAGAAAAGGCCCATCTTAAAAGATACGCCTTACCCTTACCTAATGACACTAACTAAAATAGGCAAAAGGGCATACCCCTAATGCTATAGATAATAGCATGTTAAGGTGGCAGAGCCCGGTAACTGCAAAAGGCCTAAGCCCTTTCCACAGGGGTCCAAATCCCCTCCTTAACTATGGTCTCCACAATTTTATCCACTTTCCTAAACCCCCTAATCCTAATCGTATTTGTACTCCTCGCCGTAGCACTCCTTACACTAATCGAACGAAAAGTACTTGGTTATATACAACTACGAAAAGGCCCAAATGTTGTAGGACCCTACGGACTCCTTCAACCCATTGCAGACGGACTAAAGCTGTTCATAAAAGAACCCATCCGTCCTTTAACTTCCTCCCCCTTCCTATTCCTAACAACCCCCATATTGGCCCTAACTTTAGCCCTAACCCTCTGAGCTCCCATACCCCTCCCTTTTCCGCTAGCCGACCTAAACCTGGGCATCCTCTTTATCCTCGCCCTGTCCAGCCTTACAGTTTACTCAATCTTGGGCTCAGGATGAGCTTCAAATTCAAAATACGCCCTAATTGGGGCATTACGGGCCGTTGCCCAAACAATTTCCTATGAAGTCAGCATCGGCCTCATTCTTCTAAATGCTGTTATCCTCACAGGAGGCTTTACCCTTCAAACCTTCAGTGTAGCCCAAGAAAGCATCTGACTTATTATTCCAACTTGACCTCTAGCCGCAATATGATACATTTCAACACTAGCAGAGACTAACCGGGCCCCCTTCGACCTTACCGAAGGTGAATCCGAACTAGTTTCAGGCTTCAACGTCGAATACGCAGGAGGTCCCTTCGCATTATTCTTCTTAGCAGAATACTCAAACATTCTTCTTATAAATACCCTCTCAGCCGTACTGTTCCTAGGAACAACCCTTCACCACCCCCTACTAACTGCCTCAATTATTATACTTAAAGCAGCCCTTCTCTCCATGGTTTTCCTCTGAGTCCGAGCCTCCTTTCCTCGATTCCGATATGACCAACTCATGCATCTAACCTGAAAAAACTTTCTCCCCCTAACCCTAGCCCTGGTCATCTGGCACCTCGCCCTCCCCATCGCATTCTCAGGATTGCCCCCACAATTTTAACTCAGGAGCTGTGCCTGAAGTAAAGGATCACTTTGATAGAGTGAATCATGAAGGTTAAAGCCCTTCCAGCTCCTTAGAAGAAGGGATTCGAACCCTACCACAAGAGATCAAAACTCTTAGTGCTTCCACTACACCACTTTCTAGTAGAGTCAGCTAATTAAGCTTTCGGGCCCATACCCCGAACATGTCGGTTAAAATCCTTCCCTTACTAATGAGTCCCTACATCCTAACAATCCTTCTATTTGGACTAGGCCTTGGCACCACAATTACATTTGCAAGCTCCCACTGGCTTCTTGCCTGAATGGGGCTCGAAATCAACACTCTTGCCATTATCCCCCTAATAGCCCAACACCATCACCCTCGAGCAGTCGAAGCCACTACTAAGTATTTCCTCACACAAGCCACTGCAGCAGCTGTACTCCTATTTGCCAGCGTTACTAACGCATGACTTTCTGGGCAATGAGAGATCCAACAAATAACACACCCCCTTCCTATTATTATAGTTACCTTCGCCTTAGCCCTAAAAATTGGACTGGCCCCCTTCCACGCATGACTCCCTGAAGTCCTTCAGGGCTTAGACTTAACAACAGGACTAATCCTCTCTACCTGACAAAAACTAGCCCCATTCGCACTCCTCCTTCAAATCCAGCCTACCAACCCCACAATACTCACAGTTCTGGGCCTTGCATCTACACTAATTGGAGGCTGAGGAGGACTGAACCAAACTCAACTACGAAAAATCCTCGCCTACTCCTCCATCGCCCACCTCGGATGAATAGTCTTAATCCTCCAACTTGCCCCCTCCCTCACCCTCCTGGCACTCCTAACATACCTTGTAATAACCTTTTCAATATTCCTTACATTCAAACTAAACAAAGCAACAACCATTAACATACTCGCCGCATCATGGGCCAAAGCCCCAGCCCTCACAGCCATAACCCCTCTAATCCTCCTTTCCCTCGGAGGACTCCCACCCCTAACAGGCTTCATGCCCAAATGACTTATTCTCCAAGAACTTACCAAACACAACCTTGCTCTAACCGCTACCCTGGCCGCACTCACTGCCCTTCTCAGCCTCTACTTCTACCTTCGTCTTTCATACGCCATCGCCCTAACAATCTCCCCAAACAACCTCACCGGGACCGCCCCCTGACGCCTCCACTCTTCACAATTGACACTTCCTCTGGCTATCTCCACCTCCGCAACAATTCTTTTGCTGCCTCTTACCCCTACAATCATCGCCTCCCTCCCCCTCTAGGGACTTAGGAGAACACTTAGACCAAGGACCTTCAAAGTCCTAAGCGGGAGTGAAAATCTCCCAGCCCCTGATAAGACTTGCGGGACATTAACCCACATCACCTATATGCAAAACAGACACTTTAATTAAGCTAAAGCCTTTCTAGATAGGCAGGCCTCGATCCTGCAATCTCTTAGTTAACAGCTAAGCGCTCTAACCAGCGAGCTTCCATCTACGCTTTCCCCCGCCTACCGCTAAAAAGCGGGGTAAAGCCCCGGCAGGCGTTAGCCTACTTCTTAAGATTTGCAATCTTACATGATAACACTCCAGAGCTTGGTAAGAAGAGGGCTTAAACCTCTGTATATGGGGCTACAATCCACCGCTTACTCAGCCATCTTACCCTACCTGTGGCAGTCACACGTTGATTTTTCTCAACCAACCATAAAGACATCGGCACCCTATATCTAGTATTTGGTGCTTGAGCAGGGATAGTAGGGACCGCCCTAAGCCTGCTTATCCGGGCTGAACTAAGCCAACCTGGCGCTCTTTTAGGGGACGACCAGATCTACAATGTAATCGTTACAGCCCACGCTTTCGTAATAATTTTCTTTATAGTGATGCCTATCATAATCGGGGGCTTCGGAAACTGACTAGTTCCCTTAATGATTGGGGCACCTGACATAGCATTCCCTCGAATAAACAACATGAGCTTCTGACTTCTACCCCCCTCATTCCTTCTCCTCCTAGCCTCTTCAGGAGTTGAGGCGGGAGCTGGGACAGGATGAACTGTTTACCCACCACTGGCTGGCAACCTAGCCCACGCTGGGGCATCTGTTGACCTCACCATCTTCTCCCTACACCTAGCAGGTGTTTCTTCAATTTTAGGGGCTATTAACTTTATTACAACCATTCTTAACATGAAACCTCCTGCTATCTCGCAGTATCAGACACCTCTCTTTGTTTGGGCCGTTCTAATTACTGCCGTTCTCCTTCTCTTATCCCTCCCAGTTCTAGCCGCTGGCATCACTATGCTCCTAACAGACCGAAATTTAAATACTTCCTTCTTTGACCCTGCAGGAGGAGGGGACCCAATTCTGTATCAGCACTTATTCTGATTCTTTGGCCACCCAGAAGTCTACATTCTTATCCTCCCCGGCTTTGGGATAATCTCCCACATCGTCGCATACTACGCAGGTAAAAAAGAGCCTTTCGGCTATATAGGAATAGTATGAGCTATAATGGCCATTGGCCTTCTAGGCTTTATCGTCTGAGCCCACCACATGTTTACAGTAGGAATAGATGTAGACACCCGTGCCTACTTCACCTCCGCCACAATAATTATCGCCATTCCCACAGGTGTAAAAGTCTTCAGCTGATTAGCAACGCTCCACGGAGGGTCAATCAAATGAGAAACCCCTCTTCTCTGAGCTCTTGGTTTTATTTTCCTCTTTACAGTTGGAGGCCTGACAGGGATTGTCTTAGCTAATTCCTCCCTAGACATCGTCCTACACGACACATACTACGTAGTAGCCCACTTCCACTACGTCCTCTCCATAGGCGCTGTCTTTGCCATTATAGGAGGCTTCGTTCACTGATTCCCCCTATTCTCTGGCTACACACTCCACGAGACATGAACAAAAATCCACTTCGGAGTAATGTTCGTCGGGGTCAACCTAACTTTCTTCCCCCAACACTTCCTAGGACTAGCTGGTATGCCTCGACGATACTCTGACTACCCAGACGCCTACACGCTCTGAAACTCTATTTCCTCAATGGGATCCCTAATCTCATTGGTGGCTGTTATTATGTTCCTGTTTATCATCTGAGAGGCCTTCGTTGCCAAACGAGAGGTCCTGACAGTTGAGCTAACTGTTACAAACATCGAATGGCTCTACGGATGCCCTCCGCCTTACCACACCTTTGAGGAACCTGCCTTTGTCCTAGTCCAACGTCCTCGGGCAAAATAAGACAGTTCTTCATTTCATCCTACAGACCTTCTTCCAGACGAGAAAGGGAGGAATTGAACCCCCATGAATTGGTTTCAAGCCAACCACATAACCACTCTGTCACTTTCTTTTATAAGACGCTAGTAAAATCAGCTATCACACCACCTTGTCAAGGTGGAATCGTGGGTTAAACCCCCGCGCGTCTTGAAAAATGGCATACCCCTCACAGCTAGGTTTCCAAGACGCAGCTTCCCCTCTCATAGAAGAGCTTCTCCACTTCCACGACCACGCCCTCATAATCATTTTCTTAATTAGTACTTTTGTTCTTTATGTAATCGTGGCCATAGTCACTACTAAACTTACAAACAGCTATATTCTGGACTCACAAGAAATCGAAATTATCTGAACAATCCTGCCAGCTGTAATTCTAATTATAATTGCTCTGCCATCACTTCGGATTCTTTATCTAATAGACGAAATTAACGACCCCCACCTTACAGTTAAAGCCATCGGACATCAGTGATACTGAAGCTATGAGTACTCAGACTACCACGATCTTGAATTTGACTCTTACATGATCCCCACACAAGACTTAGCTCCTGGGCAGTTCCGCCTTCTCGAAGCAGATCATCGAATAGTTGTCCCTACTGAATCTCCTGTCCGTGTTCTAGTCACTGCGGAAGACGTCCTCCACTCCTGAGCTGTCCCTTCCCTAGGAGTAAAAATAGACGCAGTCCCCGGTCGCCTAAACCAAGCAGCCTTTGTTGCGGCCCGACCCGGTGTCTTCTACGGACAGTGCTCTGAAATCTGTGGCGCTAACCACAGCTTCATACCTATCGTAGTCGAAGCAGTCCCACTAACACACTTCGAAGCTTGATCAACCTCAATACTTAAAGACGCCTCGCTATGAAGCTAAACCTGGGCCCAGCGTTAGCCTTTTAAGCTAAAAATTGGTGATTCCCGACCACCCCTAGCGAAATGCCACAACTAAATCCCGCCCCTTGACTCTTCATCCTTGTTTTCTCCTGATTAGTCTTCCTAATTGTCATCCCACCCAAAATCTTAAGCCATACTACCCCAAACGAACCTGCCCATCAAAGTGCAGAGAAACCCAAAACTGAGACCTGAACCTGACCATGACACTAAGCTTCTTTGACCAATTCATAAGCCCCGTTTTCTTAGGAATCCCCCTGATCGCCCTGGCATTAACGCTGCCATGAGCACTTTTCCCTAAACCAACAACTCGATGACTGAATAACCGACTACTAACCCTACAAAGCTGGTTCATCAACAACTTCACTCAACAAATTTTTCAGCCCATAAATCTCCCTGGCCACAAGTGAGCTCTCCTCTTTGCCTCCCTAATAGTGTTCTTAATAACATTAAATTTATTAGGTCTCCTGCCTTACACCTTCACACCTACCACACAGCTTTCACTCAACATAGCACTTGCTGTCCCTCTATGATTAGCAACTATTATTATTGGCATGCGAAACCAACCAACACATGCCCTAGGACACCTCCTCCCAGAAGGCACTCCCACCCTTCTAATCCCAGTCCTAATTATTATCGAGACAATTAGCCTATTTATTCGACCTCTTGCCCTAGGCGTACGACTTACAGCCAATCTCACAGCAGGTCACCTACTAATTCAACTCATTTCCACCGCCACATTCGTTCTACTTCCCCTCATGCCACCAGTAGCCTTCCTGACAGCCATTCTCCTGCTCTTGCTTTCTCTCCTAGAAGTCGCCGTCGCAATAATCCAGGCCTACGTTTTCGTCCTTCTTCTAAGCCTCTACCTACAAGAAAATATCTAATGGCCCATCAAGCACACGCATATCACATAGTTGATCCCAGCCCCTGACCTCTCACAGGGGCCATAGCCGCCCTTCTCCTGACCTCCGGTCTAGCAATCTGATTCCACTACCACTCCGTCACACTTATAGTTCTAGGCCTAATCCTCCTTCTCTTAACTATGTACCAATGATGACGAGATATTGTTCGAGAAGCAACATTCCTAGGGCACCATACACCTCCAGTACAAAAAGGCCTGCGATATGGAATAATCCTATTTATTACCTCAGAGGTATTCTTTTTCCTAGGCTTCTTCTGAGCATTCTACCACTCAAGCCTTGCACCAACCCCTGAACTAGGAGGCTGCTGACCCCCTACAGGCATCACACCCTTAAATCCATTTGAAGTCCCTCTACTAAATACCGCAGTTCTTCTAGCCTCTGGTGTAACAGTCACATGAGCTCACCACAGTATCATGGAAGGAAATCGAAAAGAAGCTATTCACTCCCTTACCCTCACCATCCTCTTAGGCTTCTACTTCACCTTTCTTCAAGCAATAGAATACTACGAAGCCCCCTTCACAATTGCAGATGGTGTTTATGGTTCCACTTTCTTTGTAGCAACCGGCTTCCACGGACTACACGTAATTATTGGCTCAACTTTCTTAGCCGTTTGCTTACTCCGACAAGTTCAATACCACTTTACATCAGGCCATCATTTCGGATTTGAAGCTGCCGCCTGATATTGACATTTCGTAGACGTCGTCTGACTCTTCCTCTACATCTCTATCTACTGATGAGGATCTTATCTTTCTAGTACTAAAAGATAGTATAAGTGACTTCCAATCACCTGGTCTTGGTTAAACTCCAAGGAAAGATAGTGAATCTTATTACCTCAATACTAACGATCTCAGCCTTACTCTCTGTCCTCCTCTGCTTTATCTCCTTCTGACTCCCCCAAATAAACCCAGATTACGAAAAACTCTCACCGTATGAGTGCGGATTCGACCCCTTAGGGTCCGCTCGTTTACCTTTCTCCCTGCGTTTTTTTCTTGTCGCTATTCTCTTCCTCCTCTTCGACCTTGAAATTGCCCTCTTACTTCCCCTCCCTTGAGGAGACCAACTGCCTTCCCCCCTAACAACGTTCACATGAGCACTTCTCATTATTACTCTACTAACCCTCGGCTTAATTTATGAATGAATGCAAGGAGGCCTAGAATGAGCTGAATAAGCAGTTAGTTTAAATTAAAACCTTTGATTTCGGCTCAAAAACTTGTGGTTAAACTCCATAACTGCTTGATGACCCCTACCCACTTCGCCTTTTCCTCAGCCTTCCTTTTAGGATTAGCAGGCCTGGCATTCAACCGAACCCACCTTTTATCAGCTCTCCTATGTCTAGAAGGCATAATACTCTCCCTTTTTATTGCTCTTTCCGTCTGAGCCCTCCAGCTAAACTCCATGAACTTTTCAGTCGCGCCAATAATTCTTCTAGCCTTCTCAGCCTGCGAAGCTAGTGCAGGATTAGCCCTTCTAGTTGCAACCGCTCGCACTCATGGCACTGACCGCTTAAAAAGCCTTAACCTACTACAATGCTAAAAATCCTCATCCCTACCATCCTCCTTGTTGCCACCACCTGAACCATTCCCCTCAAACAGCTCTGATCCACAACCCTCGCATACAGCCTAATTATTGCCCTAATTAGCCTAAGCTGACTAATTAGCCCAGCAGAAACTGGCTGATCATCCCTCAACCTCCACATAGCAACAGACCCTTTATCAACGCCCCTACTAGTTCTTACTTGCTGGCTTCTCCCTCTCATGATCCTCGCAAGCCAAAACCACATTTCCCCTGAGCCCGAAAATCGCCAACGCATATACATCACCCTCCTTACATCCCTCCAAATTTTCCTAATTATAGCCTTCGGTGCTACCGAAATAATCATGTTCTACGTAATATTTGAAGCCACCCTCATCCCCACCCTGATTATTATCACACGGTGAGGGAACCAGGCAGAACGTCTTAACGCGGGAACCTACTTTCTATTCTACACCCTAGCAGGCTCCCTCCCCCTTCTAGTCGCCCTCCTTCTCCTCCAAAATAATACAGGCACTCTCTCACTCCTAACTCTCCAATTCTGTCCCCCAATCCCACTATCTTCATACGCAGACAAACTATGATGAGCGGGTTGTTTAATCGCCTTCCTGGTAAAAATGCCTCTATATGGAGTCCACCTCTGACTCCCCAAAGCCCATGTCGAGGCCCCCATCGCCGGATCAATAGTTCTTGCTGCCGTCCTACTAAAACTAGGAGGCTATGGTATAATGCGCATGATAATCCTACTAGAGCCTCTAACCAAAGAATTAAGCTACCCCTTTATTATTTTTGCCCTTTGAGGTATCATCATGACAGGTTCTATCTGTCTCCGTCAGACAGACTTAAAATCCCTAATCGCTTACTCATCAGTCAGCCACATAGGACTTGTCGCAGCAGGCATTTTAATCCAAACACCCTGAGGGTTCTCAGGAGCTTTAATTCTTATAATTGCCCACGGCCTAACCTCCTCTGCCCTATTCTGCCTTGCTAATACTAACTACGAGCGCACCCACAGCCGAACAATAGTCCTAGCACGAGGCCTCCAAACAGTCCTTCCCCTGATAACCTCTTGATGATTCATTGCAAGTCTAGCAAATCTCGCTCTCCCTCCCCTCCCTAACCTAATAGGAGAGCTAATAATCATCTCCTCCTTATTCAACTGATCTTGATGAACCCTTATCCTCACAGGAGCTGGCACCCTAATTACAGCCGCCTACTCCCTCTACATGTTTTTAATAACACAACGAGGCCCCCTCCCTAAACACATCATTGCCCTCGACCCATCACACTCCCGAGAACATCTTCTCCTAACCCTGCATCTCCTTCCTCTCCTTCTCCTTATTCTTAAACCTGAGCTAATCTGAGGTTGAACTGCCTGTAGATATAGTTTAACAAAAACATTAGATTGTGATTCTAAAAACAGGGGTTAAAATCCCCTTTTCCACCGAGAGAGGCTCGCTAGCAACGAAAACTGCTAATTTTCGCGACCTTGGTTGGACCCCAGGGCTCACTCGCAGCTGTTAAAGGATAACAGTTCATCCATTGGTCTTAGGAACCAAAAACTCTTGGTGCAAATCCAAGTAGCAGCTTTTTCATGCATTTTATTGCGACCACTCTAACGTCCGCCACTACCCTGATTTACATTCTACTTTTATACCCTTTAACCACACTCCTATCAACATCCCCGCCGGACCCTAATTGAGCCCTCCTAAAGGTTAAGACAGCCATTAAACTAGCCTTTTTTGTTAGCCTTTTGCCCCTCTCCCTATTTCTTCACGAGGGCGCAGAAACCATCTCAACCAACTGAAACTGGTTCAACACTTCATCCTTTGATGTAAATATCAGCCTTAAATTCGACCTTTACTCCATTGTCTTCACTCCTGTCGCGCTATACGTAACCTGATCAATCTTAGAATTCGCCTCCTGGTACATGCACGCAGATCCATACATGAACCGATTTTTCAAATACCTTCTAATCTTCCTAATCGCCATGATTGTTTTAGTTACAGCAAACAACCTGTTTCAACTCTTCATTGGCTGAGAAGGTGTCGGAATCATATCATTCCTCCTTATCGGATGATGATACGGACGATCTGATGCAAATACCGCAGCCCTTCAAGCAGTAATCTACAACCGAGTTGGTGATATTGGACTAATTCTCTCAATAGCATGGATCGCAATGACCCTAAACTCATGAGAAATGCACCAAATTTTCATCACTGCCAAAGACTCTGATCTCACCTACCCACTTATAGGACTTATCCTCGCTGCCACCGGAAAATCAGCTCAATTCGGCCTCCACCCCTGGCTCCCTGCTGCCATGGAAGGTCCCACGCCGGTATCTGCCCTACTTCACTCTAGCACGATAGTTGTCGCAGGAATCTTCCTACTCGTTCGAATAAGCCCCCTCTTAGACCAGAACCAAATTGCCCTAACCACGTGCTTGTGCCTAGGAGCTTTAACTACCCTCTTCACCGCAGCCTGTGCCCTCACTCAAAACGACATCAAAAAAATCGTTGCCTTCTCAACATCCAGTCAACTGGGATTAATAATGGTCACAATCGGGCTAAACCAGCCCCAGCTTGCCTTTCTCCATATCTGTACCCACGCCTTCTTTAAAGCCATGCTCTTCCTCTGCTCAGGGGCAATCATCCACAGCCTAAATGATGAGCAAGACATTCGAAAAATAGGAGGTATACACCACCTAGTTCCCGTCACATCATCATGCCTAACCATCGGCAGCCTAGCCCTTACAGGTACTCCTTTCCTGGCAGGTTTCTTCTCCAAAGATGCTATTATTGAAGCACTGAACACCTCCTATCTAAACGCCTGAGCCCTTATCCTGACCATCCTGGCCACCGCTTTCACAGCCATTTACAGCCTTCGAATCGTCTTCTTTGTCTCTATGGGCCACCCCCGATTCAACGTTCTCTCCCCAATTAATGAAAACAACCCCGTCGTACTAAATCCTATTAAACGACTAGCCTGAGGCAGCATTATTGCGGGCTTTCTGCTCACCTCCAATATTATCCCTCTAAAGACACCCATCATGTCTATGCCCCTACTCCTGAAACTTGCAGCCCTCCTAGTTACTCTTTTAGGCTTACTACTCGCACTCGAACTGGCACGACTAACTGCAAAACAGTACAAACCAACCCCTCAACCCACTGCTCACCGTTTTTCTAACATGCTCGGATTTTTCCCCTCTGTCATCCATCGCCTCCTGCCCAAAGCCAACTTACGCCTAGGACAGACAATTGCCAGCCAAACGATTGACCAAACTTGACTTGAAAAATCCGGCCCAAAACTATTAACGGCCCTCCAAACCCCTCTAATCATCACGACCAGCAACATCCAACGGGGCTTCATCAAAACATACCTTCTTCTTTTCCTCCTAACACTTGCTGTCTCTATACTCCTCCTCCTCTACCTTTCACACTAGACAGCCCGAATCGCGCCCCGACTCAACCCTCGAGTTAACTCCAGCACCACAAATAAAGTTAACAACAAGACCCATCCTCCTACAAGCAACATCCCACCCCCCATCGAATACAACAACGCCACTCCCCCCATATCCCCCCGAATTACCGCCGTCTCATCTCCCTCCTCCCCTATTCACCAAGCCTCCCAATACCACTCCCCGTGGAATACCCCCACCATCAGTAAAACACACACCACATAGAACGAAAGCATCCCTAACACAGGCCAGCTCCCCCACCCTTCCGGGTAGGGCTCAGCAGCAAGAGCTGCAGAATAAGCAAACACAACTAACATCCCACCTAAATAAATCAAAACCAATACTAAAGATAAAAAAGACCCCCCATACCCCACCAGAACCCCACACCCTATCCCCGCCACAGCCACCAACCCTAGCGCAGCAAAATACGGCGAAGGATTAGAAGCAACCGCTGCTATCCCAAATACTAAACCAAATAAAAACATTTCTATTGTAAAAGTCACAGTTCTCGCCAAGACTCTAACTAGGACTAATGGCTTGAAAAACCACCGTTGTTATTCAACTACAAGAACGCCTAATGGCCAACATCCGAAAAGACCACCCCCTCCTTAAAGCCGTAAACTCCGCGCTTATTGACCTCCCTGCCCCCGCGAGCCTTTCCGTATGATGAAACTTCGGCTCACTCCTTGGCCTCTGCCTAATCTCGCAAATTGCCACAGGCCTATTCCTTGCCATACATTACTCGCCTGATACTTCCTCCGCCTTTGCCTCTGTCGCCCATATTTGCCGAGACGTAAACTATGGATGACTAATCCGCAACATACATGCCAATGGCGCATCCTTCTTCTTTATCTGTATCTACATCCATATTGGCCGAGGCCTCTACTACGGCTCATACCTCTACAAACAAACCTGAAATGTCGGAGTCGTTCTCCTTCTCCTAGTTATAATAACCGCATTCGTAGGCTATGTTCTCCCCTGAGGCCAAATGTCCTTCTGAGGTGCTACCGTAATTACTAATCTCCTCTCTGCCGTCCCCTACATCGGAGAATCCCTGGTCCAATGACTCTGAGGCGGATTCGCAGTAGACAATGCCACCCTCACACGATTCTTTGCTTTCCACTTCTTACTTCCATTTGTAATTCTTGCCTTGACACTAGTCCACCTCATCCTCCTCCACGAAACAGGCTCAAATAACCCTCTCGGACTAACTTCTAACTCAGACAAAATCCCCTTCCACCCCTACTTCACCACCAAAGATGTTGTCGGCTTCCTAGTGCTTCTCTTCGCCCTCGTATCCCTAGCACTATTTGCCCCCAACCTTCTCGGAGATCCCGACAATTTCATCCCTGCCAACTCCATAGTCACCCCCGCACACATTAAACCTGAGTGATACTTCCTCTTTGCATATGCTATCCTTCGTTCAATTCCAAACAAACTAGGAGGTGTAGTAGCACTCCTGTGCTCCATCCTCGTACTCCTGGTCGTCCCTATTCTCCACACATCAAAACACCGAAGCCTAACATTCCGCCCTATCACACAATTCCTATTCTGGCTCCTCGTCGCAGACGTCTTTGTTCTAACCTGAATCGGAGGCATGCCAGTAGAAGCCCCCTACATTGTAACCGGACAAATTGCTTCAGTACTGTACTTCTCGCTATTCCTCATCCTAATGCCAGCAGCAAGCTGAATTGAGAATAAACTCTTTCTATGATGATGTATTAGTAGCTCAGCTTTCAGAGCGCCGGTTTTGTAATCCGGACGTCGAAGGTTAAAATCCTTCCTATTACTAAAACTTTTAACCAAGCTCTGCCACACTCAGAAAGAAAGGATTTTAACCTGTACCTCTGGCTCCCAAAGCCAGAATTCTAACATTAAACTACTCTCTGGTATAATATATGTATTTCAAAGTTATAATACATATATGTATATACCCCATACATCTATATGTACGCATTCATGTGGTCTCCTAAGACATTAATTTATTATTCAGCTAATTTTTCTTTTAACCATAAAATCAAGGACATTCACTAACATAGGTATTACATATAAGGACATGTTCAATCTTCAACATAACAGTATTCTTAAGACATTTAAATAAAATTTCTAGTCTCAACATATTATTAAGACCCAAGGATATACCAGGACTCAACAACTGGTTACTTTTAAACGGATTAATGTAGTAAGAGCCCACCATCAGTTGATTTCTCTACGCTAACGTTTCTTGATGGTCAGGGACAGCAATCGTGGGGGTCACATAACTTGAATTATTCCTGGCATTTGGTTCCTACCTCAGGGTCACTGATTGCATTACTCCCCCCACTTTCATTGACGCTCGCATAAGTTAATGCTTTTTATACATACTCCTCGTTACCCAACATGCCGGGCGTTCTTTCCACGGGGGCCAGGGGTATTCTCTATTTTTTTCCTTTTCACTCGCATTTCAGAGTGCAGAGCTAAGGCAGTCAAATCAAGGTGGAGCATTTTCTTGCTTACAAGTATTACCGTTTAATTATGAAAGACATTTATTGACGAATTACATAACTGATATCAAGGGCATAATACATGTAAATTTCCCCTGGGGTCTGTAAGAACCTTAATTTCTCAGAATTCTTGGGATTAAACTAAAGGTAGATGGGCGATAAACCCCCCTACCCCCCTAAACTCCTAAGATTAGTGTGACTCCTGCAAACCCCCCGGAAACAGGAAAATCTTAAGGTTTAGATCAAACTAAACGTCTCAAAATTAAATACTAAGAGACAAACAAGACCCCGACACCCCCCTTCCCACAGCATATGCAAAATACACCCCTCCGTACTGTAATTTCCCTTAAAATCAAAATATTTAAGGTATCATTAAAAAAATTTTTATTATTATATTATTATTTTTATAATAATATTTTGATTTTACGCAAGGCGACCAAAATCTCCTAACAACATATTTGAATTTAATATAATACTCC